TAATGAAACTGCCTTTTATTTTTTTTATTCGGATAGGATTTATGTTGGCTTCGTCGGGAGGCTCGCGTAGTTTGTTACGTCAGCTCCAAAAGGATAAGTTGCGTTGGAATCGAGAAAGTTCCGTGGAATTCATAATTGCATAAAAGGAGTCTTAAACCCTCTCAATCAATAGAGGCTAGGATCGGACTAAGGATAGAGACGGTTGAGTACGGAAGCGAAAGCGGAGATATAGGCTAGCTAAATGCCCAGTGAGAATACTGACATGAGTAAGGAGAAATCCGAATGACTAGTGGCCATAACTCATTAAGCAATCTTAACCTTTTTCGCTTAGCCTTTCCTCTTTCTACCGTTACGAGATGCAGTATCCTATTACGTCTTTGCACGGCTTTCGACCGGGACGGGAAGAGGGTTCCTCGTTGCATCTTTCCACACAGCATTGGTTCCGTCCCTTACCTTACCTTTATCGCCCGTCGGGCGTCAAGGTTCGCATTAGATCCTTATCTATCGTATTTTTGCCCCAACAAAAAGCCCAGAGCAAGGGCTGGGGGGGAAAGAATGCATTTCCGGAATCTAAATGTTGCCCCACCAAAAGACGAGAACCCAATGCCAATCGCTGATCTGTTAGTGGACAGAGCAGCTGGGCAAAAAATTCTGTCATTCATGGACGTTAGGGTATAACCATATTTTCATCTCCAAAGAGGACGAGGCAAAAACAGCGTTCCGTTGTCCGGGTGCTGTTGGACGGACGGACTATTCTGCTGGCAGGTGATGCCCTTCGGTCTGAATAACGCTAGAGTTACCTACCAGCGAGCAATGAACCTCATCTGTAATTACTTTATTGTCAACATCGTAGAGGTGGTGTATATTGACGATGTAGTTGTGAAGTCTTTCCCTGTAGAGAGGGTCATTTGTCTGATCTCAAGACAGTGTTTGAGCGCGAGAACACGGCTTGAAGATGAACCCGTAAAAATGTGCATTTGGCGTAACAGCAGGAAACTTCCTAAAGTTCTTAGTGCACAACAGAGGGGTTGAAATTGACAAGAAGAAATCCAGGGCAATCAAGGAAGCACCCCCCTCAAGAAGCAAAAAGGAGTTGCGGCGCTTGATCGGACAGATCAATTTCCCCGGCGGTTCATCTCCAACTTTGCAGGTAAAATCCAGCCTTTCGCCCCACTGCTCAAGACAACAGAGGATTAAGAGTTTTTTTAGGACGAGAGCCATGCCCCAGTCTTGCAACGAATCAAGAATGACCTCTCTGAGGCACCAGTTCTAATACCTCCTTTGCCCGGATAACCGCTACGGCTATACATATCATCAGCCTCAAACGAGTCGTTGGGAGCATTCTTATCGCAGAAGAACGGAGATGGTAATGAACAAGCAAGATATTATTTGAGCAGGGTCCTGCAAGGACCGGAGAAAAACTATTCCCCGGTCGAAAAGATGTGCCTATGTCTGTACCTTTGCTGCGGTCAAAGTCACTATAATTTGCCAAGGCAGACCTTCATCATCGCTCGCACAACACAAGTCAAGCTTAGCCGCCTTCCCTTTCATTCTTCGGGTGGTCTGTGATCTGGAATGCACGGATTCAAAGCATAGAACCGAAACAGGTTACCGTACCGTACAGGTCTTCGATCTCTGACTCTATTCCTAGAGCTTTGGATGGACAAGTTGCCAAATGCTTTTAAAAGAGATACCTCAGATGGTGTACCACAAGCAAGAAGTCGGACTCCATTATCACGATAGTAACTTATAAGGGGTTAATACTCCTGCCAACGTTGCATTGGCCAATGCAACGTATATGACTTTAAGCTCTCACCATCAATCCTGACATAGAATAAAAGTTCAATAATGGAAACTAAAATCATATGAATCAAATTGGGATTCATATCATGCTCTCAAGCCCACGGGGTCCTTGTACCCCGTTTATGTGACACATGACATGTATAGGCATTCTGAAACCAACCGGTTGAGAGGTCCATCACTGATGGGACATGGTCCCAAAAAACTAACCGAGCACCAATTTTCTTAATGAATGTGAGCCATAAAAAGAGAAGCCCTGTGCTTTATTAGGCACAGTGCTAGAAGCAGCGAAGGCAGGAACCGCGCGAACAGCAGAGCAAGCAGCCCATGCGAGAGCGCGGTTATAGCGTTAAGGGAAGGGAGCGCGCTATTGCGTTGCGAGCTGCGGTGCGCTCTTTAGTATTGTGTGGCTTCTGAATTCATTCTTCTCAAAAGAATCGGTGGGTAGGTAAAGGTAAAGGCGAAATCTTTAACCGGAATCGTTGCCCGACCAGTAGTCGAGGATGGTGAGGAAGGATGAAGCAGAGGCTTTTCGTTTTCAAATCCAAGGAGAGACAAGAATGAATGATTTGAACCATTCATTAGGTTTATAGAGTAGAGTAAAACAAGCCAGCAAGCAAGACTGCGAAGAAAAGGTTCGCTCGGTACGGTACGATTGAGGAGGATAGCGCTATGGATAGACATCGCAGTCTGACTCTCTTTCCCTTGGCAGGATCATCTATCCCCCTATGGTTTATTCCTATTCTTTTGATCCCTTGGCTTAAAGTGGCAGTAAGCTTACCCACTCCGTTGTCTTAGCATGAATAATGTTGGATTCAGCCCCAAACCGGAATTAGACCTACTCTCGTTCAGTTCATAAGGGTATCCCCTCTTGCTCGTTTGTTAAACTGCCCGTGGTCTTGGCTTTCCTTGGTATACCGGAAAGTGCTAGTTCGCTTTTAGCGGTTGAAGTTTGAGGCCTAGACTCAGACTATTCAGTTGTGGCATATAGTCCCTTGAATGGGGCATGCGAGCCAATTTCAGTGCCAGTTAGTCATGACAGTTTTCAAGCTGCTTCTCGGTCAAAAGCGAGTTGTTAGGTAAATCCAGAAAGTTATTAAGCGGTCTATGGCAGGGCTTAACCTCAGATTGATAGCGAGACTGAAAAGAAAGTGCCAGTTAGTCATGCGAAGATCACCTTTGAGCCCTTTCCTCCTTTGGGAGTGCTGCCCTTAGAGAAGTCCGTTCTATCATCAGCTCGAGTTGCCTGAAAGCCAGAGCCTTTGTCAGGGGGAGTGGAAGTTTCTGCCTTCCCTGCGATTGGGTTTTCCCTATTCAATCTTCTTTCTTCTTACTATTGAGTTCATCTTTTTAATCTATTAGTACAGTCATACAAAAGACGACTAGAAAAGGAAAGGTTCCCTGACATTCGATCCAGCCGAGAAGCCCATATGAAAGAAGACTCTACGAGGTTGTTGGAAGACCTATAAGACGCTTATGGAGGATTTTATAGAATAGGCTGTTTTCTTACCTTGCTTTCTGGACCCCCTTATAGTATTCATTCTCATCAAAAGGAGAAGTAAGCTTTCCCGTTTGAAAGAAAGCGGATCGAGCAAAGGAAAATTCCTGTGAGAAAGCCAGTGAGCTATTGAGTTCTCGTTTTCATCCGCAGTAGTAGTGCCTTTTCTTGCCGAAGGAGGAGTTGATAGCCCTGGGCTCGCTTGGAAGGGGGAAGAAAAGGATTACTCCTAGGGAAATCTACATCTATTAAAATAATAATGCCAATCAGCCCTACCATCGTGGAAATCTATAGCATTATAAAGAGATCTAGTTAGACGGGGACTGAGACTGCAAGGGATTAGCTTACCACTGCAACTTCAATCGCAGAGAAGACAGAAGCACTAGCTTAAACACGTTGAATGGCTTAGACCAGGGGTGGGATTCAATTAAAAAGAAGCTGACTTTAGGGCTTCAAACTGAAACTCGAGATCTATCTTCTCTTCACTAGCTGTAACAGCAGACTGATGAATTGAATTACGAGTTATATCATATGGACAAGACGAAAAACTGAAAGCTATGTGCACGCCGTCAGTGCATCAAGGCGTGTGATGGTGTCAACCCGCTTCAGAGGCCTTCGCCTGCTTCATCTGCAGAGCTCACTCCGGAAGTGACTGCTTTCACTCGGTGATCTGACTCTATTTGTTCTGTGATCTACTGGATCTCCCTTTCCCTCTTGGTGAAAGGTAGTTCAATGGTTGCTAAGCTGGACGCCTGGTATTTCCTTATTCTAGATAAGGCACGCACAGATGATATAATTAATGGGCTAGCTGAACTAATAAGACTTGTGATTGCCTTGTGGGAGAAGTTGAATCTTTCGAGGTCGCATTCGATCTAGAGAAAAGAAAAGCTATTCTTCTTTCTTAGCAGTTGAACAGGAGCAAGAACAGCTACCGATTCTACCTAATCCACTGCTGACCACGGACTGACTCAAGCACCAAAACCTACTAGTAGTGATAAAACATCCGCTATTCACTGATGGCTGCCTGCATTGAATCAAGTAAGCTGTCACTGCCCGGAATTGTGAGTTCATGTCCGGCCTTGAGAGTGATTCAATGCGCTATAAGCGATTGCTATCTGATAGCCAATAAGATAGAGCACAGTTTCCAAGCCAGTCTTCTACTTGTAATTGGAAAGCAGACAGGGAAACAATCAATAAGCTTCCTGCCTGGTATCTGATTGGATGCACTGGCCAGGCTATCTCATAGTCTGGTACTCACTGCCAGTAGACTGAATCAGGTAGACAGTCAGCTCTCTTGTCCCTCGTCTTCCTGGTCTGATAGCCTCTCCCTCTCATCAGCGGTAAGCGGGTCACTGGTCTTAGGTCCATGCCCTCTTGAAAATCCTTTATTCAATGTTGTCTTCTCCAGAGAGTGACTCTTTCCTGCTTCCGATGGCAACTGGCTTGGAAGTGGACTTGATTGTCTTCCCCATATGAGACGAGCTAGTCGAGGGGGAGATTTTTAACCGAACGAAAGCCTTAAGTCGAGAGTCCCATCCCCCGGTCTCCTTAGTGGTCTAAGAAAGGCAGGCAAAAGAGGGGAATCAATCAATCGCAGCTGGAGTTCGCCCTGTCTTATTCGACTTAGGACTCGTCAATCTCAACCAAAGGAAAACGAGCTGGATCGGGCCAAGAAAGCGTACCAAACGAAAGCCCCGCCCTTAAAACGGCCCCTATTACGAGTGATCGGAGACCTATACTGCAGCTCTCGCTATTCAGCATAAGCCTTTCCTCGCCTCGAAACATAGGGGCAGAAGGTCTCTCCCCCATCCTAAGTAGAAGGAGGACCCGGAACGATGTATGAAAGAGACTATGGAAAAGGACAATAAAGTGCTGCTTCTTATGAAAAAGCCCTCGATGCTGTGTGAAAGAGGCTCAGGAGTCAAGTCAACATAGTGTGGAAAGTGGGGTCGACCTTCTAGTGCCTTGTAGGGAAAGAGAGGTTATCTAGGCAGATAGAGAAGGAAGGGCCAATAGAGAAGAAAGAATGTTGAAATGAGAGTTGCGCGCCGGCGCCTCATCCAAATGAGACTTGGAAAGCGAGATAGGTCCTAACTGGGAGGCAGGAAGAAGACTACACGAGTGGTTCGGGAAGGAAGATTTTTTACTTTCTGGTGCCATAGCTTCGACTCCACCCCAGTAATAGTAGTGAGCCGTACCGAGTAGCTCCTAGCAAGTGCTTCAAGATCACAGTAATGCCTGCCAACTTCGTTGCCTTGGGTACGAATGTGATGTTCAAAGCTGCTTTCTCTAGACACCATGGAAAAGATCACTGACGAGCTCAATCTCTAAGTGTGAAATTGTCAGTTTCCTCCTCTTTTTGAGGCTGAGAGATCATATGGGTCAACAATTCTCATTTCTTAGTTACAATAAAGAAGCCCTTCTCAAGGAAGTGAGCCAAGAGCCACTCATCTAAGCCAGCGGATTCGAATTCGTATGTGCTGCTAAACTTCCTCATATGATGAAACCTGTGTGGAATACTACAATCCGGGCATTCCTCTTATTAAAGGAATCGGTGAGTGAAGACAAGATCGGATTGCCGGGTTGGTTGCTCGCTTCCAAAGCCCTAAGCAAGAGGTCCCATACTTTCCTGTCCAAAACTAGAACGCGAACTCGAACAACTGGCTTGACTTGACTTTAGCTACATGGACAGTTTCACTGACCTAACGGCCAATAAATTACAACTGGAATCTGGTTATCCTATTTATTTCCACTTCCTTATAGGCACCTCGCAAAAGCTTTGGAACGGCCGTTTCACTTACTTCGCATGTCTGTCTGGACATTGGACCCGATCGTTAAGAGCAGTTTGATTTAGACTTTGAATCGCTTGTTTCATACAGGCTTATTATGCTTTGAACAAGTGAAGTGACCCTCGGGAAAGAAAGAATAGGCAGCTGTTAGAGTAGCGGTCGGTGGGAATAGGATTAGCTTTCTTTACAGAACATATTCAAGTCCCATCCTCCAGGATTTAGCTGTTGAAGGAATAGGAAGAGCTCTTATTCACGACTCTGCTGCCATTGAATCTGTTGAGTTTGATCCTATCGTAGATAAGAGAAAGGCAGCTTAAAGGAAAGCAGTTGTAAGAGAAAAATCCCCTACCCAGCATTAGACTTTATTACCGCCCTTGGACTAAAGGCATTGGGAAAGGGCCTACCCCTACTTGAAAGGAAGTGAAGTAGCCCATAGGAATGGGGTACAAACGATTAAGAGTTATAGTTACTTGTAGGCATACCTCTCCCGCCTTCGATGCTTAATAAGTACCGAATCCAAGTCTAATCCTAACTAAATTCTATACATCATAAAGACGAAAAAGACCCTTTGCCACTTCCTTTTTTCGTAGCTTAAAAGGCGTCCCTTTCTATTATTTGGATATGCCCTTCCTTATTTACGCAAATAAAGCCGCCGAAGAATGGGAATGCGTCACTCTACCAAGTAAAGCAACTCCAACTGTCACTGCAACTGGCTCGCAAACTATTCCTGCTTAGGGATACAACCTATGGCAACTCCCAATGGCTGACTTATGACTTACTCCAGCATTGCCTTAACTTGCTTGTTAGCCTTAGGGACTCTAACCCCTAAATATAAGTCGAACTCGCTCGCAGGTAGGTAGAAATGGAACTCCATGTAAGCTTTCTCCAATTGGCTCACAAGAAAGAGGAATGGCACGGGAAAGAGATGCCACTCTATTGTTAAGGGCAAGAACTGGTACTGCTACGAAAATCCTGCTAGACTGGCTTCCACTTAAGATATTCCTGTTTCAACACCGAAGGAATCATAAACTGGAAAAGTAAATCATATTTGCATTCCCTTTCCTCTTTTACTCAATATCTCCCATCCCATGGCTTTCTATTCACCTATACCCTGGCTTTCTTCATAAGAAGAGGGGAAAAGTACACCTATTGACATAGCAAGGTTCTATTGAGCGTGGTACCCGCCCTCTACAAAGTGGTCTTTGAAAAGAAAAGGTCTTTAAACGACTCTTCGTCCCCACAGTTCCAAAAGGTTTAATGAATGGCTTTATTCTCTGCCTACCACCCATGAAAAGAAAGACTACATAGGGCCTCCTCAGCCCACCCCGGAAAAATACCATTCTTTTCTTTTTCACTTTATCCTACCCTTAAAAAAACGCCTTTTCGTTGTCACCACTTACCTAGATCGATATGGCTAGTTTTCTAGCGATATTTCTAGCTTTCATTAAGGCTTCTCCACTCCTCTCCTTTCAGTCGAGCACTTCATACCTCTCTTCTCTCTGTAACTAGAGAGGTAGGCAAACCTGAGTTTAGAGCCACCTCGATTCGGGATGTCGGAACAACAACCGGATCGGAAACCGAATCCTAAACTGACTTCGGAAGAGGTTCGAGAGCTTCGATCGAAAGCCTTTCCTATCTAGTGTCAGCTGATCCTTCAGCGTCTGCACCAACCAACTAAATCGGAAGCTTAATTCGAAAGATGAGACTCGGCTATAGGGGAGTCGGAAAGAGAATCAAACACTTACTTGGTCGGTGGTCTCTTATCTTACTCACTCACAGCTCGCCTCGCTCAATGTGCGTTAAATGCGCGTATATTGCGCAAATAGAGTTTGAGTTTTTCGCGCAGCAGGAGATCGAAAGCCCAATCTTCCCCACCTACTGGTCAGACATCGCATTCAGACAAGGAATAGAGATTGGTTACCACTGGGGTTTTAGCAACTGACTAAGAGAAGGTACTTGGTCTATAACCAGACTCTAAAGCCGCAGCTTCTGAAGCGAAATCAGAAGCCGTTTCGGGCGCAGCAAATGAAGAATAAGAATTTGCTGTTTCATCCGCCGAATCAGAATCTTAAGCAACTAGTCCTAGGGAATAAGGGAAGGTTTTACTCCTAAGTAGCATTTCCCAGAGCCGCTTGTCTCGAAGCAGCTTTTCCATAAGCAGAGTCAGAACCTGACGAGGAGAAGGTTCCCGTATAATATAAGATGATGCCACTGGAGAGTTAACCGAAACATACATAAAGGTATCTGCCGAATCGTTATACTACTACCGATACGATCGATACCGAGTCTACTGAGCGAACCGTACCGAGCCCGCCGCTTCCTAACCCCAAAAGGAAGGAGACGACTTGCTCGGCATTCAAACGCGAAAAGCAACTCAATTGAATCCGGTTTAGCTACTTTTTTTTGGAAGAGTTCCTTTTTCAGGATAGGCAGGATATCTTGGTTTTGAAAAATGGGAAGACTCCTCCATCAGTGGTTATTTCTAAATTATCAAAAAATTCCTCGCTACTAACTATTCTAGTTAGCCTGGGATAAGAGGAGCTCCCCTGTCAAGCCTTTGATTCGACTTTTTGGTAATGCCACTTTGAAAGAAATGGAACCTGTTGGGTTGGGAGACCCTAGATATGTCGATTTAGAAAAAACCGATGCATATGGGAATGAAAGGTGAATGAAGAGGTGCCTCCGCGAGTTACTGCAGGTACACTATCAGGAGAACCTTCCTTCTAAGTCGAGTGACTGGGGACTACCTCCTCACTGGAAAAACTACATTCTTGCTTTGGGCATCTTACCCAACCAAGCCTCAACTGATGCCTCGACTTATGTTATGATTCGACTTGCCTTTACCAGTCCTCGGGACCCGAAAAGCTAAACATAGGAAAGCAGGCACACTTCTTTGCTTTACTCAAGCACTTTAGGTCTCAATCCTAGATCCTAGCACTGGCGAATTTTTCCAACTTAGAAAAGTCGGTTCTTTCCCATCTAAAGATGGCCGACTTCTATTTTGATCTTGACTTTCAATCAATGTGAAAAGCATCTTTCTAAATGGCATGTTGAAAGCCGAACGAAACCGAGTTCTCCTAGGAAAGAGTGAGGCAAGTTTTACTTGGTTTCGAGTTCTAGTAGTTAGCCAGCATTTTTTATTCTTTCTAGTACATCTTCTATTATTTTTTTTATATATTTATAGTAGTTTGAGTTCCAAAGTGAAAAAGTCAGCCGACGCGATTCTAGTTAGATTATCTGTTAGTGGAAGCAAGCGTGGGAAGCCAACCAAAGATTATAGTTCTGCTTTTTCTGTTGAAAGCAAGCGGTATTTATTCAAAAGTTGTCGCTGAACCCTTCGATTCTTCCTCCGATGAAGCAGTCGAGAAGTCAATGGAAAAGGTACCATACGAGGATATCTCAATCGAAGTCTCCAAATCGATAAAATCGATAAAAAACGTTCGTCATGCCCTTAAATCATCCTTTTCTTTTAAGTTAAGCCGCGTTCCGCTGATTAGATAGACAATTCTCCATTGGACGCTTCAAATGACGATGACGCCCACTTTTATTTAAAATAAAATGGATGAACTAGCTATCTTTGATCTTTTATCCCGGGACGCATACATCGAGAATCCAGTGTGCAATTCCTTTTGATGTGATGAGATAGATAGATTGTCCTCCTATAGTCATATAGGTTACATAGAATCGGAGCTAGAATAAGGGGTAGATTGAATCTGAAAAGTACTCTGTCGGGGAAGGGGTCACTATGTAAAGTGAATTGCGCCTCGTAAAAAATGTTATGTGCTCCCGGGAAAGAAATTGCTACTCTATTCGATAGGCCAGGAACAATCGAAAAAAGCCAGACCAGTACGGTCTCTCTTTGAATCCTTAATATGGTGATACCTCCGATTGTACCAACCCACATATGTCTCTCCCCCATCAATCGGTACTAGTTATTGTCATTTTGATTCCTTGACTTGATTTGTCCGATGAGAAATGCAAAACGAAAGAAGGATCCTCCCGCTGGGAATTAGATCCTAGTCTTTGTCCCCCCCTCTTTACAGAAAACGGAGAGATGAATGGATCGATTTATCGGATCCTAGGCCGGGACTGACGGGGCTCGAACCCGCAGCTTCCGCCTTGACAGGGCGGTGCTCTGACCGATTGAACTACAATCCCAGGTGTACAACCCTTATTTTTTCATTCGAACCGTGTTGTAACAGAGACACGAATGATATACTATATATATCATATATAATAATAAAACAATATATATTGAATAGTAAACTCATAGTGGGCTAATTCATGAATCAAATGGGCCCTTTTAACTAAGCGGTAGAGTCACGCTCTTTAAACGCCCTAAGAAATAGGCGTAAGTCATCGATTCAAATCCGATAGATAAAGGGCTTCTATATTTTCCACGAAACTCCTGTCTTACTTAGTCTTCATTTTTTCAGCAGAGAATATAGATATGAAAAAAAAGGTAACCGCCTGGCGAGTAGTTTTTTTTATTAGTTTTTAAGTGGAATGTTCATTCTGATGATAAGTAGTCGATTAGGAGAACTGCTATGTCACTACAGGGTATACTCTTCCTTTCCTCATCTTTCATTATTCATATTTTATGTCCTAGGACATAGATATTCTAGATACCCATTATGAATCGCCCGCCAAAGTCTTCCTACTTCTCCAATGTTCCAATCAGATCCGAAGAGAAAGAAAGAAAAAGTCAGTGGACCTGAATTGAATCATGACTATATAAGCTATTCTTTAAGATTCGATATAGATGAAATCGTGGAAGCGGACCTTTGATTTCCTTGGACCACGTAAGAATTCGTCGTCCGATTGAATCTTCTTGTTCCTGAATGCTTCATAGGAATCCATCGCTATTCCTTTCTTCCACCGAGAAAGGTTCATTCCGAGTCACAAGAGCAATTTCTCTTTTTTTTTTTTAATTGATTTTTCTTTTCGTTATGGTAATGCAATGCAAGAGGTCTCGGAAATCAGGTTGTTTCTGATGATGAAAAGAGCTTTTTTTTATGTTATGTGAAATTGATGAAAACCCGATATTTAAAGGTCGGTAATGTTAGAAGACGACTGTCGGTATCTGATGGTAAGTAAGATACCTACGGTCGGTATATCTTTGAAAGCTCAGACGGAGAGAATAAACGGACTCCTCGAGGGCTACTTAAGGCACTTTAGTGCAAACCAACCAGAAGGACTGGAGCTGTTGGATGTTGCTCAGTGCTGCTATAAATTAACAACCAAAAAGCTCTGCGTCGAACTTCAGCCCCTTCGAGTTGGCCACGGGGCAACAGCCTCTGACGCCCCACACCATTGCGGCAGGAGGGGGCTTGCCCATCAGCCTACTTTGCCAAGACGTGGCAGGAGCGCAACGACCTAGCCCAAACCTACTTAAACTAAAGGCTTGGCCCGGTCTGAAGGAAGAAGAAAGTAGACCTTGTAGAGAAGCGGATAGGAGAGGTAGCCTATAGACTCAAGCGATCAGCTCGGTGAAAACTCACCCCGTATTCCATGTGAGTCAGTTGACTTCGATTAGACCAGACCGACCCAGAGAGGAACGTGCCCACGAGGGCACCACCAGATGTTGTAGATGAACTTACTAAAGAAGAAAGAAAAATAGTATATCATAGCTGACCGCACCATGGGCTAGCCCATACACCCACTGCACGAGTAGAATACTACTTAGTCAAGTAGAAGGGCCAACCTGAGAGCGAGGCAAGCTGGGAACGGGCTGAAACTTACGATTCGAAGACCAAGTCAGAGACTACTGGACGTCTCGCAGAGCGACTCTCAACGAGGACGTTGAGACTTTTTTCGAAAAAAAAAATGTTTTTTTTGGCTTAATCCGCCTTTACTAAAGATCAAGGAGTACACTTGTATTCCGGCTAATAAGGGAAAGGTTTTTTTTTTCAAATCCAAGTTTGACTCTGATTAGATCCTTAGCGCAAGCGCTAAGTAAGCCCTAAAGGCCTTATGTAATGTAAAAAAACCGAGGAAAATAACGTCAAGTAGAAACGAACAAGCAAGGTCTTACGGCACGATCGCTATATCTTTTCTTTTTCTTTATCTCTCCTCAGAGGGGATGATACGTGGCGTGGTATACCTGATCGTTTGGTCAACGAGACGTACGTAAGTCGACATAGCTCCATGTATATGTTCTTTGGAGCTAGAACCAATAAAAAGAATGAAATGAAATAATGGTGAGCCTAGGGCGACGAACATGGCTCAAGGGTGTCTATACAAAGCCCTTATCTTCTTCACTCAAAGAGGCAATGCACTCTTTGAATGGTACTTGATTCATAAAATAAAGAATGAATCTTTCTTTTGGTTAGAAGTTATACGGACTTTATAAAAGGAAATGCCACGCTCCGCGTGTCACGAGATATGGGGCGTTATAATCGAAGGGTCATACT